TAGCAACAACCATTTCAACAGACATGCGTCTTTTTTATTTTCCAATGGATTTACATAATGGAAATTTTTTGATGTAGTGAGTAATAGGATCTGGTTGTTCGCTGTTCAAGAATTCTTGTTTAGGCAGTTCATACCATCCATATATAGTGTTTTGATCTAAGATTTCAATTCTTCCATGTTTCAGCAGTAGCATAGTGTTCCATGGAGCTAAGGTCCTAAATATGGAAAAACAAGTGTTTCCACGCCTCTACCACCCAGTCAATTCTGTTCCACTTAATCCCCCTTTCATGGCCACATATCTTTCCGGCTAAGGAATGGGAAATCTTTCTCCTCTTACATGAATCCAAATTTCATTTCATCCGGGAAAAGCCATCTTTTTCTCAACAATGTCTTTGTCATTTGATCCAATAGTGTTCCATTAGATAGGAACATATTTGATAAATACTGATAACTCTCAGATAGAGTATTAGAACGGAAAGATCCATTCGATAATGAACTATTGGTTCTAAGCCATCTCTGGCGATTAATCAACAATTCAAAGTGCTTTTCTTGCGTATTCTTGATAAACCAGCGTTTATATATAGATATAGGAGTAGTATCCTTTTGAGAAGTAAGAAGCCCCTTTGACATCTCTTCATCTGCAAAGAATTCTCGATGTGAAAACACAGATACAAAGGGCTGATCTTTGGATAGGAAAAAGAGTGGATCTGCAGGGTCCCAAATGAATTGGCTTATTCGCAAAAAGCCCTGTTCTTTGGAAGATCTATCTCGTGTCTGATACTGCATGGTTCCACTCTGCAAGAACTCCGAATCATTCTCTTGAAGCTCATCCTCTTCATCATAAAGGATCCGCTTGCCCCGCAATGACCCGGCCCAATAAGGAAATCCCAATTCATTGGGCCTTTCGATACAATCAAATAGAAAGCTCCGGGGGTTCCATATTCTAGGAGCCCAAACTATGGGATTGAATAAATCCTCCTCTATCTGTTGCGGATCGAGGGCTCCCCCCCTTTTTTCCAATTCCGATTCGTATTTTTCATAGAGAAATCTATGATCAAGGATAGAGCAAGATCCATTTTGCATCATATCTAAGGGATTCCTTAGTTCGGGCCGAAGAAACAATGTCACTCGATCATTATCAAACTGACTGCAATCTTTTTCTGTCCGTGGGGATCCCACCAGAGCGCCTTCTACTTTTAATAGACCATGAACTAGATCAGAATCATTCTCAACGAGTCCATAAGAAGTGATCCCATTTTTTTCATCGGGTCCGGGTAGAGACCAAAGATCTTGAGCGACCAATCCGGCAGAACAACTCAAAAGATAAAGAAGTATCGTTAATTTCTTCATGCTCGTTCCAAGTTCGAAGTACCCTTTGTACAAAGAAGAATACCCTTCGTTACATGATTTCTTCTTCATATAGATAGATATAGGATCTATAGGGCAATTACTTAGAAGTACATTTTGTGCAACAGCCCTTCCTATCTGATAGAAAAAGATCCCATGATCCTGAACCGAGCTTACCTGGGATCGCAAATCCCAAGTTTGTCTATGAAGAGCGGATCTCATTGTATTAGTGTATATAATTGATTTCTTCTGTGTAATACTAATTGATAGGGCCTCATTAGTAAGTGCTACAAGATCTCGTACATTGGAACCCATGGTTATGGACCCGAATCCATTAGTATGGAACATTTTCTTTTCCAAGCGAAATCCCCTAGTATATGAAAGAGTGAAAAAGTGCTTTCGTTGTTGTGGAATAAGAAGCCTTCGTATCTTAATACATGTATTTAAATTATTTGGAGCTAGTAGAGCGGAATCCACTTTTTGAGGAATATGAGTCGAAGCAATAACAAGAATATTTCTAGTGGACCATCTTTCACAATCCCTGTAGAGATAGTTCACTAATAGGCCGAGGGATAAGTAATTCGACTCATTCACATCCAGATCATGAATGTTTGAAATCGATATTATGCAAGGAGACATTGCTTTTGCTAATTCGACTTGAAGGGTGATAGAAAATGGGTCGATTTCCGGCATCATATCCATAGTTAGCGCATTCATCATAGTTAGCAGCTCCAGTTCCGTATCAAGGTCACGATCGATATCGTCACTAGCATCAATAAGAAAACCTTTAAGCTTGTTATCCAGGAACTTGTTCAAAAATACCGTAATAAAAGGAGCATAGGAGTTTGTCGCTAGGTATTTGACCAAATAGGATAGCCCAGTTCCTATAGAACCTATCACTAAAATACCCCTAGAGAGGGATAAGGCTAAGCGGAGCGAAAAGGGTTTTCCATGAGATGGGAAATGAAACCTATTAGCCCCACACGAGGTTTGTGAATAAGTGATTGTCTGATAATGAGCAAGGAATACCCGTCTTTCTGCTAAACAAGATGTATTGAACTCATAATTCATTAGATACTTTTTATGAATGTCAACTAAGTATCGTAAGTAAATTGCTCCCGGTTGTTCAATCATTTGATAACCAGAGTCGTTC